CGAGTTAACCAAAAGAGGTTAATTACATAAGTTTCAAACTTTCATTTTGATTAATAATTTAATCAGTTTTAGTTTTATCTTTTCTCCCACCTTCAGAAGAATAAAGCATAGGCATTTCCGCTATCATTATAATTTTCTGAAAGGTAACTATCTCGATTTCATATTTCATATATAAATTTCTATAGAATCTTTGAAAAAGACTTCCTTTCATAAGAAAGAAAAGACTTACTATCTTTGGGATCTGATTCTACACCGCTGCTCAATAACTTAGGGGATCGACTCTATTACATAAGTTGATTCCTAACTTTTATCTCATATCGTGACATAAGTAAGCAGTTCTTATTGTATCGGCCCAAAACCTCACTAATTGATCTTTACGATGCTTATTCTATCAATTTAGATCCTTTATTTATCCATCGATTAAAGGATCTAGGCATATTTATTTCTTCATATTTCGACTTCTATGAAGTTTCTTTCTTTTTACTTTTTATTTGCTACAGCTGATAAAAATCGTTGTTTTGGACACGATAAATATGATATGTAGAAAGCCTATTTTCTAGTATTTATTAGTTATTAGTTATTAGTATTAGCGGATTTGTTCTTTCTTTCCTTTTTTTTCTTTCTATAGTGGAGATAGTCGCACGTAATGACAGATCACGGCCATATTATTTAAAGCTTGTGGTAAGAAAGGGTTTCGTTCTAATGCCCTAAAATAATATTCCAAAGCTTTCGTATGTTCTCCATTCCTTGTGTGTATAAGGCCTATGTTATAGAGTATATAACTTCTATCATAGGGATCAATTTCTAGTCGCATAGCTTCATAATAATTCTGTAAAGCTTCCGCATAATTTCCTTCGGATTGAGCCGACATCCGTTACGGTCGTCATTCGATTCAAAGAATCTCCGTTCCAGAACCGTACGTGAGATTTTCATCTCATACGGCTCCTCCTTTTTTATTTTTTATGTGCATAATGAGAATAATACATGAAATCAAAAAGATTGAAATTATTTCATTATGAACCGAACGGGGCTAGTGTTTTTACAAGAAATCTCTAGCCAACCTTCCTGTAAAAGATCTTTTCTTAATATCAAGTATCTTGGTACTAGATAAAAATGATAACTCTAACAATTTCTTTGTTCTTAACACCCCTAAATTTCCAGGAATTAGTCACTTCAACAGTCTTCGATGGTTATACGGTTATCCAAAATACGAACGAGATGGATGTTTGTTGTACCAACCATTCTTGTTAGTCCCGATTCCGATAAAGAAAAGGTAAAATTTGATAACAAAGTTTTCATATTGTTGATTCCTGGGCGTAGTGCTTCTTCCCCTATGCTGCCTATTGGTACTAGTGGAGTAAGATTGACCTAACCCATACCATAGGTGTAACCTTTCGCTCAATACTAGAATCTACAATTGAAGCATCTGAGGCTGCATTAATCGGGGATACACGACAGAAGGAATTGTTTTATTTACAAACTTCACCTTCACGATAAGCGTAGATTTATTTCAATCATTTTTTTTCTTTCTCTCCCGAATAATGTATCTTTCTCCGAAGACTGAAAACGGTAAATAAAAAAAAAACATCAAATCGCACCATCTCTGTAATAGGTGAATGCCTCTTTTTCTCCTGAAGTTGTCGGAATTATTCGTAATAAGATATTGGCTACAATTGAAAAGGTCTTATCAATAAAATTTCCATTTATCCGAGATCTGGGCATAGGTAGCAATCCATTCTATAATTTCTTTTACTTACCTCTTGTGAGAAAATGATCCCACAAGCAAAGGAATTATACAGTACGAAATAACATAAAAAAAAGAATCAAAAAGAATCATTAAAAAAAAAGGATATGACCTTCTATTCAAATTATTATTATTATTTTTGAAAGGAATCAATAAAAAAAATTAGATTTAATTTAATCCAAATGTAGTAGTATAAGAATGAAAGGAACTATTCCGATTTTATCAAAGTTAAAGAATCAAAGAATTTATCTTACAGATTAGGATAATTAGAGAAATTTTAATTGATATGCTCCAAAGAGTAAAAAGACTCGAATGATCATTCTATGATGAACCGTCTGTTTTGTGTTGTGTGCATTACATAGTGGGTATACACTATAACAATCAAATATAAAAATTCCTGTGATGATTCATTAATTTGGAATAGATCCATGGGGGTAAGGAGTTATTATTGAAAAATCTAAAACTGGAAAAGAATTTTAGAAGTTTTATGAACATGGAATCATCGTCTAAAAAACGAAATATAACCATGATTTATAAATAGAATCATGATCTAAAAGAAAAGTATCCATTAAACATAGTTTTAAAAAAAATGGATCGATTGATTCATTCTAATTCATTGATTTAATCTGGTATAAAATTGATTTTATTTAGTATAAATAAAGAATAACTATTGCAAAAAAATGGGAGCGCCATCTTCACAAAAATGAAATGAATAGATATATATCTTTTTTTTAACAGTTTTTAACAGTTTTTCAC